TACTGCTCTCTCGAGCAGTTATAGGTAGGGATGACAGGATTTGAACCTGTGACATTTTGTACCCAAAACAAACGCGCTACCAAGCTGCGCTACATCCCTCCAATTAGTCTCCAGTGTCATTGTAGAGAATTCCTATCTTGTTTTCCACATCGTTTTTTCGTCTATCGATTCTATATATATAGAATTTATCTGTCCATTTCGTCCTTTTGGTCTCATTTAACATATAATATGCATTAAGATTCATAAAAAATTTTTATCCATTTGAACAATGGAACCGAATCTGTCGGAAAATTCAATGACTATTTTTGGGGAATACTCGAGACGAAAAGGACGTTTTTATCTTATATTTTTAAAAAAATATGGAAATAGTTACGGGATCGTTGTACATGTCAATTTGAATTCTAAATTCCGCAGACAATTCTAGTACAATTAAAAGTGCTACCTATGCATCTGATCATATATGTATTATCATTATGTATTACAATAAAATGAAGGGGGTTTTCAATGCGAGATCTAAAAACATATCTTTCCGTGGCACCGGTACTAAGTACGCTATGGTTCGCGTCTTTAGCAGGTCTATTGATAGAGATTAATCGTTTTTTTCCGGATGCGTTGACATTCCCCTTTTTTTCATTCTAGTTAGTGACGTGGAAAGGAATAAAGAAGATTAGAACTACAATGAAATATCGGTCACTAATCAAGTCTCCCCCTCTATTTTTCTTTTCTCTATTTCTCTTTTCTCTATTTTTTTAGAATAAGGGAGGAAAGAGAAAGAATAAAAGTGGATTCAACGGCTGTGGGATTCGAATTCAAATTAGAATAATAGAATAATAGAGGAATGTAAGTAGACTATAAAATGTGGGTCTAGCGAAGAGTATTATACAAGATACTTAAACGAAATCGTGTACTGTGATTTGAAATATCGTTTCGAAATCTTTGGATCTTATTTTAATATATTGATTGTAGCAAAATTTTTCATAATGTGAGTTCAAGTTAGCAACTTCTACGTTTTCTTTCTTCTTCATTTCGAATCGAAAGGAAAAGCGTTGAGTAAATAAAAAATCCAAAGGAGGTTCATGGCCAAGGGTAAGGATATCCGAATAACAGTTATTTTAGAATGTACTACTTGTGTTCGAAAGGTTGTTAATAAGGCATCAAAAGGCATTTCCAGATATATGACTCAAAAGAATCGGCACAATACGCCTAATCGATTGGAATTGAGAAAATTCTGTCCATATTGTTACAAACATACGATTCATGGGGAGATAACGAAATAGCTCGAACCGAGCACTTGCACCCTCCCCAGGAGGAGGAAAAATGCTATGCTAATTATCGCTAAGATAATTTGAATAGAAAGAAAATCCTATTGTTTTTATGTATTCTAATTCATTTTCTAGATCCAACCGAAATAGGATTTTCGGTTTAACGAAATAAATTAAACAAACCATGGATAAATCCAAGCGACCTTTGCTTAAATCCAAGCGACCTTTGCTTAAATCCAAGCGATCTTTTCGTAGGCGTTTGCCCCCGATCCAATCGGGGGATCGAATTGATTATAGAAACATGAGTTTAATTGGTCGATTTATTAGTGAGCAAGGAAAAATATTATCTAGACGAGTAAATAAATTAACCTTGAAACAACAACGATTAATGACTCTTGCTATAAAACAAGCTCGTATTTTATCTTCGTTACCTTTTATTACTAATGAGAAACAAGGTGAACGAAACAAGTCAACCGCGAGAGTCCGAAAGAAATATAAGTCAAACAGAAACGGAAAGAAATATAAGTCGACTGTGAGAGACACAAAGAAATAGAAGGCGACCGTGAGAGACAAAAAAAATAGGCTTACTCTTTCGTCACTTGAATGAAAATTCACACCCGAACTCAAACGCAGATTGATGCTTTGTGCAAAAATCCGACAATCCGAACCGGCTTTGCTTCTCGTTTCGTAAGATAAAAACAAATCAAAAATCGGATTCAGAAGTCAAACTCCAAATTGTTGGTTGATTGAAAGTGTTGAGTCCTATTTCTTTTTTGATTCATTTTGACTCTACTTTCCCGGAGGTCATTCTCCGGGGAACTCCGTTTAAATTACTCCGGCAAATTCCTTCCAATTTACTTTTTTTATGATTTCATTGGAAATTAGATAAAGACAGTTTTTATTTGCTATAGCTATTTGCGCAAGTATTTTACGATTAAGAAGCAACTGTCTCTTGTATAGATCGTGGACGAATTTACTATAGGTATAATATACCCATCCGTCACGAATTACTGAATTGATTCGAGTGATCCACAAACGACGAAAATTTCTTTTTTGCCCATTCCTATCCCGATGAGACGAAGCCAAAGCTCTTATGTCTTGTTGAGTCTTTAAAAGACCTCCCCGAAAGCTTGATATAAATGAATGTGCTTTTCTTCTACGTCTCCGAGCTATATATCCCCGTCTAGTTCTGGTCATTGAATATGCATAAATCAAACTTTGTCGAATAACTAATTGATTTCCGTTCTTGCAGTTATTCTTTTTCCCCCTTCCTAGTCTATTAATAACCCAATGAGTTTTTCCAATGTATAAACTCAAAATTCCAATGGCTTTGGCTACGATAACCTTCCCGACCACGATTTTTTATTTTTTCGAGACCTTTGTTTTACCTCACAATTTGAAATTGGATTCTACTAGGTATTAAAAAGATAATAAGAAATATAAATTCTAAAGCAATAGTGGATTCCATCGTTTCTATGGTTACTTCTTAAACGGTGAGGTCTTCTCTATACACCGGAGCCTTTAACTTCATTTAATTAATGCTATTGGGAACTTGTATAGTTCACATTCTTTAGCTCTACCCATGAATTATCCAGTAACTAGGTCTTCACAACGAGATCTACCTATACAGTAACGGTATTTAATTATGAGGGTTGGCTGGATAGCTGACCCTGTTAGTCCGTTCTTGCAAGAGGGTGGCCTAATCTTTGAAATTGAAACCAAGAGTTCCTCCGCTTAATGGATAAGCATTTGCTACCACTGGAGAATTCTTACATTGAGGTGATTGAATTTACACCAAGGGAAACCATAAATTTCCTACACAATGAAAGGCCTATGATCCATTTTCATTTTTTATATAGTAAATAGAGTTCATTTTTTCGTTCCAGCCTATTCACCGGTACTGACCTTTGATACTGGAAACTTGTTCGCTTTCCTTTGTTCTAGCTCATGATCTGAACGAGTCGCACATACAACCTAGTACACGTTCCTCGACGTTGAGGGCATCTCTTAAGAGCGGGCGATTTTGTAACATTTCTGATTGGCTGTCTTGTCTTTCTAATAAGTTGTTTAATAGTTGGCATGTTGAATCATAGATATAGATATAATTGGATGGTTTAGATCCATCCTAACCGGATTATTTCGAGTCAACTCGGTCGGTAGCGGTAATCTCAAATTAGGGATTTGCGCGAAATACAGGCTAGTATCATTTACGCCCTTCACGCCATTGAAGCCCTTCAAGCCCTACAGAATCAACAATTCCATAAGCTTTGGCTTCTTCTGGTGACAGAAAAACATCTCTTTCCATGTCTTCGAAGACCATCCAGAAAGGTTTGTGCGATCTTTGTACAAAAAAGTTTGTGATCTCTTCACGTAGTTTTAGCACCAAATCTGTGTCCGTGATTACCTCTTCCATGTAGCCTTGAATAAAAGTACTAGTAGGTTGGTGGATCATTACCCTGATGATATAACAAAATCAAAAGTTTTTCTATTGCACATGATGAAGGGAAGATAAAAGAAAGAGAAAAGAATAGCACGAAAAAAGATAGAATTGAACAACCGTACAGGCATCTTTCTATGCATTGCATACGGCTCTAGAATAAAAGTGATCCTTACGCCCCTCCAACGAAAGAGAAAAATAGGATTGATTAGACCCCGATCGCAAAATGATCAAATTACCACCCTTCCTTTCGTGGGAGTTAAAAACTACTATGATGGCTCCGTTGCTTTCTATATTTCTTTTTTGTCTATGATTAAGCAATCCCAAAGTTGCTTTTTATTTGATTAAATAACCTAAGGAAAAAAGAATTTTTTCACTAGTTCAGAACATAAATATTATTAAGAGATCTGCCGTGTGAAAAAAAGTTTGTGACGCTGAACTGTACTGCCGATAGATAAGAACACATCGGAAATACCTTTTATCTCATACTACTCTCTCGATAAAAAATCTAATGCTTTGAAAAAAACTTTTGTATATCGAATTCAAAGTGCCATGCTATTATTACTTTTTTATTCATATTTCATATGGAGATTCATTTTTCATATGGCGAAGGCATAGTCGTCTTTTTTCTTTCAAATAAAACCTCATTGGCGCCAAGCGTTAGGGAATGCTATACGTTTAGTCTGTGAGCCTCCGGCCAGGACAAAAGCTGCCATTGAAGCGGCTACTCCCAGGCAGAGTGTATGTACATCTGGTAGCACAAAATTTATCGCATTATGAACAGCTAGCCCATGCATTACTCCTCCACCCGTAGAGTTTATAAATAAAAATTGCTCTTGGTTACAATCGTCGATATTCAGAAATATCATAAGACCGACAATGTGATTTGCCGTCTCGGGACTAAGGTCTTTGAATAAAAAAAGTGCTCTTTCTCGATAAAGTCGGTCGATTAGGTTAAAATTGTATTCCGTAGGAACCGTACAGGCGCCGTTTGGCGCATACGGTTCAAAAAAATTTGCAAAAAAATCAATGTGTATATTCCAATCCCCTTTCGGATTTCAGAGCATGCTCTTTACTGACTCCTAATTTTTCTTCGATTTTTCAATAAAGATGAGTTTTGATTCCTTTCCTTAGAAAAAAGAATTCATTAAACGGATCGAATTCACTTTTCATTGATGTATTCTTTCATCGCGATCCAATCCAAATCACGATGTCATTTTCTTGTTCCAAACTGGGCCTCTTTTATCTTACTCTTTTTAGGTTTATACTCTACTTCGGGTAAAGATCTGCCCGCCTTCGATTTGCACATATAGGACAAATACTCCCCTTACCACTTCTTTTTTCTCAATCCGTACAGTCCGGCAAATATTTGAGGTCTTTATACATATTACTCGATTGATTAAGAGAACAGTTTAAAATCACTTCTATTTCCAAAGAAGATTTCTTTAGAAAGAGGAATCCCTTTATAAGGAGTAATGGTAGATATATTACCAATTGGTTTTTTTAAACGAAGTCTGGATATTTCAATTTCTTAGTCCAACCGAGCCAGCCATAAATTATTTGAATTGATAATAGTAATTTGAATCCCCTTAAAAAAAGGATCTAATTGCACTTCACGCTCCAAATTTTTGATGATCCAATTCATCTTTTTTGGGCGAAATAGAGGATCTCTTGATCGGGGAGAGAAGGGGGAAAGCCCATATGACCCAATAGATCTGCCAAGTCGCACTATAAGTCAACCCAAGTTGCTTCCTCGTCTTCGTCGTCAGGAATATCGTAAGGTATTTTTGGCACACCAACAGGCATTAAATGAAAGAAAAAATACAAAAAAATACTAGACTTTAGATGTGAAAACGTAAGAAGGGTTTTATTGTTTTTATAATATTGTTCTTTATCAAAAATGCATAAAGAAAGACAGAATGAATAAGATCAATTCTTAGAACTAGGCCCCTGTAATCATGAACAAGGATGGTCACATTCGTTTATAGAAAAGGCATCAAGCGGCCCATTGCGTATTGGTACTTATCGAGTATAGAATAAATCTGCTTCTCTTTTTTCCTACGAACGGAATTGTTCCATTATTGCTAATAGAATCAAACAAATTATGAACCCTTGCTCTGAACTAATCGCCCTCCCCTCGGGGGACGTAACATCGGCAGAGTATAGTCGTGTCCAATGCAATAAAGTTGCGTAGTGTCTTTTTTCTTTGATAAAGGGGTATTTTCATGGGTTTGCCTTGGTATCGTGTTCATACTATCGTATTGAATGATCCCGGCCGGTTGCTTGCTGTTCATATAATGCATACAGCTCTGGTTGCTGGTTGGGCCGGTTCGATGGCTCTGTATGAATTAGCAGTTTTTGATCCTTCTGACCCCGTTCTGGATCCAATGTGGAGACAGGGTATGTTTGTCATCCCCTTCATGACGCGTTTAGGAATAATCAATTCATGGGGTGGCTGGGGTATCACAGGAGGGACTATAACATCTCCGGGTATTTGGAGTTACGAAGGTGTCGCCGGAGCGCATATTGTATTTTCGGGCTTGTGCTTTTTAGCAGCTATCTGGCATTGGGTGTATTGGGATCTAGAAATATTTACTGATGAACGTACAGGAAAACCTTCGTTGGATTTGCCCAAGATCTTTGGAATTCATTTATTTCTCGCGGGGGTGGCTTGCTTTGGTTTTGGTGCATTTCATGTAACAGGCTTGTATGGTCCGGGAATATGGGTGTCCGATCCTTATGGACTAACTGGAAAAGTACAACCAGTAAATCCAGCGTGGGGCGTGGAAGGTTTCGATCCTTTTGTTCCGGGAGGAATAGCCTCTCATCATATTGCGGCTGGGACATTGGGCATATTAGCAGGCCTATTCCATCTTAGCGTCCGACCACCCCAACGTCTATATAAGGGATTGCGCATGGGTAATATTGAAACTGTCCTTTCCAGTAGTATCGCTGCTGTCTTTTTTGCAGCTTTTGTTGTTGCCGGAACTATGTGGTATGGTTCAGCAACTACCCCGATCGAATTGTTTGGACCGACTCGTTATCAATGGGATCAGGGGTACTTCCAACAAGAGATATATCGACGAATTAGTGCGGGGTTAGCCGAAAATCAAAGTTTATCAGAAGCTTGGTCTAAAATTCCTGAAAAATTAGCCTTTTATGATTACATCGGCAATAATCCGGCAAAAGGGGGATTATTCAGGGCGGGTTCAATGGATAACGGGGATGGAATAGCGGTTGGATGGTTAGGACATCCTATCTTTAGAGATAAAGAAGGTCGTGAACTTTTTGTACGTCGTATGCCCACTTTTTTTGAAACATTTCCGGTCGTTTTGGTAGATGGAGCCGGGATTGTTCGAGCGGATGTTCCTTTTCGAAGAGCCGAATCGAAGTATAGTGTCGAACAAGTCGGTGTAACTGTTGAGTTCTACGGTGGCGAACTCAATGGAGTCAGTTATAATGACCCTGCGACTGTGAAAAAATATGCTAGACGCGCTCAATTGGGTGAAATTTTTGAATTAGATCGTGCTACTTTGAAATCCGACGGTGTTTTTCGTAGCAGTCCAAGGGGTTGGTTTACTTTTGGACATGCTTCATTTGCTTTGCTCTTCTTCTTCGGACACATTTGGCATGGTGCTAGAACCCTGTTCAGAGATGTTTTTGCTGGGATTGACCCAGATTTGGATGCTCAAGTAGAATTTGGAGCCTTCCAAAAACTTGGAGATCCAACTACAAGAAGACAAGTAGTCTGATCCAACCTTCTTTTGATGTCTTTCGAATCTATTTTCTTTTTATGATTTG